TCTTGGGTTGGAACAAATTACTATAATTCGTCCCCGACGACGGATTAGTCGACATTTTTCACAAATTTTACGAACGGAAGCTCTTATTTTCATATTTGCCACTCCTTACTTTAATTTTGAATCCATTTTTTGGAAGAAAATAAGTTTCTTGAAATTTTCCATTTCGAATCGTATTCCTACGAAAGAAATGGTGAAGTTAAAAAACACCTAATCTTTCGAATCTTTGTTGCGGAGTCGATAAATTATACGACCTCTGGTTGAATCATAACGACTTACTTCAATTTTTACTCTATCTCCTGGCAGTATCCGTATAAAACTACGTCGGATCTTTCCTGAAACATAACCTAGAATCATATCTTCATTATCTAAACGAACCCGGAACATACCGTTGGGAAGCGATTCAGTAATTAAACCTTCATGAATCCATTTTTGTTCTTTCATTCCAGGTAAAACCCCCTTGAAGTATCAACTAGTGGAGGAAGAACCCTATTAGAGAACCTACCCCTTCTCTTTTCTTTTTCACAAAAAAGAAGTTTCATATCGGATATTAGAAGGATTACCATATATAACACAAAATTTCTCCGCCTATTCTTTCTAGTCGAGCCTCTCGGTCTGTCATTATACCTCGAGAAGTAGAAAGAATTACAACCCCCATCCCACCTAAAATTCTAGGAATTCTTTGATAGTTAGAATAGATTCGTAGACCCGGCCGACTTATCCGTTTTAAATTTAAAAGATTTCTATAAGTCCTTTTCCTATTCCTTCTATGTCGTAGGGTTAAAACCAAAAAAGATTTGTTGTTCTCTCGATGTTTTCTCACATTTTCGAGAAAACCCTCTCGTAAAAGTATTTTAACAATACTTTGGCTGATATTAGTAGATGCTACTCGAACCACGCTTTTTCTATACATATCGGCATTTCGTATAGAAGTTATTATGTCAGCAATAGTATCACTACTCATGATTAATTAAAATTATTGGTGCCTCCAAATTTCGATATAATCAACATGTTTTTCTTTTTTTTTTTTTTTTTACGTGTTTGTTTATAAATATTAATTTAATTTGGAAAGGTATATACGTGAGAGAAAATCTACTAAATGAATCTTAATCTATTTCTTTTAAATACCCTACTATAACCATATCGTGGTCTTATTTTATAATACCTCGGGAGCTAATGAAACTATTTTAGTAAAATTGAACTGTCTCAATTCTCGGGCAATCGCACCAAAAACTCGAGTTCCTTTTGGATTTCCTTCTTGATCAATCACAACTGCAGCATTGTCATCATATCGTATTATCATACCGTTGTCACGTTTAAGTTCTTTACAAGTACGGACAATTACAGCTCTGACCACTTCTGATCTTTCTAGAGGCATGTTTGGAACTGCGTCTTTGATCACAGCAACAATAACGTCACCAATATGAGCATATCGACGATTGCTAGCTCCTATGATTCGAATACACATCAATTCTCGAGCCCCGCTGTTATCTGCTACATTCAAATGGGTTTGAGGTTGAATCATATCATTTTTTTATCTGTTTTTTACAATACAAAGGTCGAAGAAAAAAAGAAATATTATTTGTCCAAAAAAAGAAACCTGCACCCACTATTTTTAAGTTTTTAAGTAAGGCCTATTTCTTTTTTATCCCAAAATGATAAATTGAGCTCGTATAGGCATTTTGGACGCTGCTATTGAAATAGCCCTTCTGGCTATAGTTTCTGTTACTCCACCCATTTCATAAAGGATTCGACCTGGTTTAACAACCGCTACCCAATATTCGGGAGAGCCTTTACCTGAACCCATACGTGTTTCTGCGGGTCTTACTGTAACCGGTTTATCTGGAAATATACGAACCCATATTTTTCCACCGCGACGCGCATTTCGTGTCATTGCTCGTCGACCTGCTTCTATTTGTCTAGATGTGATCCAAGCGGGTTCAAGTGCCTGAAGAGCGTATTTACCAAAACAAATAGTATTACCTCGATAAGATATTCCCTTCATTCTTCCTCTATGTTGTTTACGGAATCTGGTTCTTTTGGGGTTATAGTTGATGGTTTGTTTTGAATTCCATCTCTACTACAGAACCGGACGTGAGAGTTTCTTCTCATCCAGCTCCTCGCGAATAAAATAAATTCAAATTAAAGATTTTGAGTTCAATTTGAATTCTATTCAGATATAATATTATGCATAGATGTATTTATATTTAATTTTAATAACTGAATCATGGATTTCATTTAATCTAGATCAAATCTTACTAATTTGTATATCTTGATTTGTCTATTTTGTTTGTATAGATATATATAATAATAATAAATAATAATGAAATTAAATATATATATTAATAATAATAACTATTAATTAATTAATTAATTAATATTAATAACTATACTATTTTTTCTTCTATTTATCGATATTAATATTAAAATATTAATAACTATAATTAAACTATTTTTTCTTCTATTTATCGATATTAGAATGTTAAAAGGAATCTTTTTTTTGTTTTACTCTTTATCGTATTGGATTGACCCAAATTTAGCAATCCAAGAAAATAAAGTTTTCGCGGGCGAATATTTACTCTTTCCATTTCTATTTCAGTTCTATCATTCGTTCATAACTTTTCCGAATAGATGAATTGGTTTCTGGTCGGTTCCGCCATCCCGATCAATGAATCATTCAAATTCATTTTCATAGAATCTTTTGAATTCACAGGTTCCGTCGTTCCCATCGCTTCTTATTTAATGGTTAGGTCTGAATTCTACAATGGAGCTATTAGTTCTTGAGTCAATATTCTTAGTCTTTATTGGCTCGAAGCTCTTTATTTTTTGTTCGATGAGCAGATCCATTTAATGATGAATCCGTATTGATGCTTTATTACACAGATTTTTTATGAGATGACTCATAGACCTTACATATTGGAATTATATATCATCAATATTTTCTTTCTTCCTCTCATCCTTCCATTTATCCATACCCTTTCTTTTTTTTATTATTAACAATTTAGAAGCAGATTTTTTAATTTTAATAACTAATAAAAAAGATTTCAGTTGCTACAACAATATGAACAATATATCATATCTTGACT